TGAGTTCATAAATCGAATAGAAGCTCTAGACAAAGGATCTCTTGCTATGGATGTACTCGAAAAAAAGACCAGATTGTGCAATGACGAGAATGAACAAGAATATTTTCCTGAAATGTATGATCCTCTTTTGAACGGACCCTATCGTGGAACAATGAAAAAATTAAATTCACGTTCGATTAAGGATGATTCAATCACGACGACAAAAGATTCCATAGAAAGGATTTGGATAAATAAGATTTATGGTCTCCTCTCTACTGATTACCGAGAATTTGAACATCAAATGGATCCATTTGATAGAGAATCATTATCAACAGATATTGGTCATTCTTTGACCTTAATCATTGGGCATTCCTTGCCCGCGATCAGTCAATTTGCTGGAGAATCAGAACCCAGCCTTAATTTGAAAAGGCTTGCTTTATTGGCAGAACAAAGAAGAATTGATTCAGAAAATCAAGAGAAATGTTTGCAATTGCTATCTGAGGAAGATACAACTCATCCAAATGATCAAACAATTAGAAATCAACCCATTGTAATAGAAGAAATCGGTAAAAGGGTTCCTCGATGGTCATACAAATTGACTGACGATTTTGAAGAACAGGAAGAGGAAGATGAGGAAGAATCAACAGAAGATCATGAGATTCGTTCAAGAAAAGCCAAACGTGTGGTAATTTATACTGATAACGATGAGAATATCGATACTGATACTAGTACCAAGGATACTACGAATAGTGATCGAGGGGAAGAGGTGGCTTTGATACGTTACTCGCAACAATCGGATTTTCGTCGGAATCTAATCAAAGGATCCATGCGCGCCCAAAGACGTAAAACAGTTACTTGGGAAATGTTTCAAGCAAATGTACATTCCCCACTTTTTTTGGACAGAATAGACAAAACCTCCTCCCTTATTTCTTTTGATATCGCCCAAATAATGAAGCCACTTTTAAGGAATTGGATGGAGAATGAACCGGAATTCAAAACTTCTGATTCTGAAGAGAAAGAGGCAAAAAAAGAGGCGAAACAAAAAAAGGAGAAACAAGAGGAGGATGAACGGATATTCATAGCAGAAATTTGGGATACAATTATATTTGCTCAAGCAATAAGAGGTTCTATGTTAGTAACCCAAGCGATTCTTAGAAAATACATCGTATTGCCTTCATTAATAATAGCTAAAAATATTGGCCGTATGCTATTATTTCAATTCCCCGAGTGGTACGAGGATTTGAAGGGGTGGAATAAAGAAATGCATATTAAATGCACCTATAATGGTGTTCAATTATCAGAAACAGAATTTCCGAAAGACTGGTTAACAGATGGTATTCAGATAAAGATCCTATTTCCTTTCTGTCTGAAACCTTGGCGCAGATCTAAGCTTAAGCTACGATCTCATCATGAAAATCCACTGACACTGAAAAAAAAAGGAAAAAAAGACAATTTTTGTTTTTTAACAATCTGGGGAATGGAAACTGAACTACCTTTTGGTTCTCCCCGAAAACAACCTTCCTTTTTTGAACCCATTTCTAAAGAACTCGAAAAAAGAATTCGAAAAGTGAAAAGAACATTTTTTGTAGTTCTAAGAGTTTTCAAAGAAAGAACAAAATGGTTTCTCAAATTGTCAAAAGAAAAAGCAAAATGGGTAGTTCTATTTATAAAAAGAATATTGAAAGAACTTGAAAAAGTAAATCCAATTTCATTATTTGGATTGACGAAAGTACATGAACCGAGTGAAAAAGGAAAAGATTCCATCATAAGTACTAAGATTGCCCATGAATCGCCCATTCAAATTCGATCCATGGATTGGACAAATTATTCACTAACAGAAACAGAACAAAAAATGAAGGATCTGGCTAACAGGATAACCACAATCAGAAATCAAATAGAAAAGATCACAAAAGACAAGAAAAAAAGATTCCTAACTCCAGATATAAATATTAGTCCTAACGAGATAGGTTGTGATGATAAAAGGTCAGAATCACAGAAACATATTTGGCAGATATCAAAAAGAAGAAGAATAAGAAGTGCCAAATTAATACGTAACTGGCCTTATTTAATGAAATCTTTCATTGAAAGAATATACATAGATATCTTTCTGTGCACCATTAACATTCCCATAATCAATGCACAACTTTTCCTTGAATCAACAAAAAAGATTATCTATAAATACATTTACAATGATGAAACAAATCAAGAAGGAATTTATGAAACAAATACAAACACAATTCACTTTATTTCGACCATAAAAAAGTCGCTTTCTAATACAAATATTAGTAATAATAATTTACAGATTTATTGTGACTTATCCTCCTTCTCCTTGTCCCAAGCATATGTATTTTACAAATTATCACAAATTCAAGTTATTAACTTGTATCGCTTGGGATCTGCACTTCAATATCACGAAACATATCTTTTTCTTAAGGATAGAATAAAAGACTATTGTGAGACACAAGGAATATTTGATTCCGAATCAAGGCATAAGAAACCTCAAAATTCTGGAATGAATGAATGGAAAAACTGGTTAAGGGGCCATTATCAATACAAATTATCTCAGACTAAATGGTCTAGATTAGTACCGCGAAAATGGAGAAATAGAATCAATCAACGTCGTATGATTCCAAATAAAGACTCAAAAAAATTGGATTCATATGAAAAAGAAAAAGACCAATTAATTCATTACGAAAAAAAAAATGATTCTGCGGTGGATTCATTGCCGAGTCAAAAAGAAAAATTTAAAAAACACTCCAGATATGATCTTTTATCACATAAATATATTATATATGAAGATGGGAAAGACTCATCCATTTATGGATCTATGTTACAAGTAAACAGAAACCAAGAGATTCCATATAATTACAAAACACATAAACCCGAACCCTTTTATGTACCGGGGGGTATAGCTATTAGTGATTATCTAGGAAAAGGGTATATTATTGATACGGATCAAAATCCGGATAGGAAATATTTTGATTGGGGAATTCTCCGTTTTTCTTTTCGAAAGAATATAAATATTGAGCCCTGGACCGATATGGATAGTGGGACTAATAATTATCAAATAACTGATAAGAAAGATCTTTTTTCTCTCACGATTCATCAAGAAATCAACCCATCCACGTCCAATTCCAATAAAAAAAAAAACTTTTTTGATTGGATGGGAATGAATGAAGAAATGCTATCTCGTCCCATATCGAATCTGGAACCTTGGTTCTTCTCAGAATTTGTGCTGCTTTCTGATGCATATAAGGTTAACCCACGGACTATACCAATCAAATTACTTCTTTTAAATTTGCATGAAAATAAAAACATTAAAAATGAAAACATTAGTGAAAATAAAAACATCAACGGAAATAAAAAAAAGGATTTTCGTATCTTATCTAATAAAAAAGAATATCTTGATCAGAATCACGAAGAAAAAGAACAGTTGGGTCAAGAAGATCGTGGATCAGATCCACGAAACCAACAAAAGGATATTGAAGAGGATTACACAGGATCAGACATTAAAAAACGTAGAAGTAGAAAGAAAAAGCTCTCCAAGAGCAACGAGGAAGTGGAACTAGATTTTTTCCTGAAAAGATATTTGTTTTTTCAATTGAGGTGGGATTATTCTTTGGATCAAAGAATAATAAATAATATCAAGATATATTGTCTCCTGCTTAGACTGATAAATCCAAATGAAATTGCTATATCTTCTATTCAAAAAGGAGAAATGTGTTTGGATGTAATGGCGATTCAGAAAGATCTAGCTTTTACAGAATTAAGAAAAAAAGGAATCTTTATTATTGAACCACTCCGTCTGTCTATAAAATGGGATTGCCCATTTTATATGTATAAAACTGTGGGTATTTCGTTGGTTCATAAGAGTAAGCACCAAACCAATCGAAGATACCGAGAAAAAAGATATGTTGATCAGAATCATTTCAATAGATCCACTGCACAACATGGAAAGATACTTGGGAATGAAGACGAAAATCATTACGATTTGCTTTTTCCTGAAAAGATTCCATCTACTAGACGTCGTAAAGAAATGAGAATTCTCATTTCTTTCAATTCCGGGAATGGGAATGTTGTGAATAGAAATCCAGTATTTTTGAATGGGAACAACGTAAGGAACTGTAGCCAATTTTTGGATGAGGACAAGCATTTTGAGACAAATAAATTCATTAAATTCAAATTATTTCTTTGGCCCAATTATCGAGTAGAAGATTTAGCTTGTATGAATCGCTATTGGTTTGATACCAATAATGGAAGTCGTTTCAGTATGTTAAGGATACATATGTATCCACGATTCATAATTAGTTGATGGTATATTTACTATAATCTAATATCACGTGCCACATCTATTATATGAAGGCATACAGATGTACACACCCGTTATGTTACATTACATTCTGAATACAGGATACTGATTCAATGACGTATCAATAGGATATAGGAATAAATCGGTGAAATCTCTTTAGGTCCCAATCATTCTCTTTCATGGGTGCAGAAATGTATCATCCCTTATGGATCCAAATCCAATAAAAAATGAAATTTCTTAATATGAATAAATCCAGATTCTTGTGTGTACCAGATCGAAATGATTGGCATTATCGTTATTCCTGATCGGTAAAAGTAAAAACCATCGCTATGGAAAAGAAAAAAAAAGAGAACAATTCTTTTTATGGTCAAAAATTCATTCAACTCAGTTATTCCGCAAGAAGAAAACAGGGGATCTGTTGAATTTCAAGTATTCAATTTCACCAATAAGATACGGAGACTTACTTCACATTTGGAATTACACAGAAAAGACTATTTATCTCAAAGAGGCCTGCGGAGAATTCTGGGAAAACGTCAACGACTGCTGGCTTATTTGTCAAAAAAAAATAGAGTACGTTATAAGGAATTAATTGGTCAGTTGGATATTCGGGAGCCAAAAACTCGTGAATTTTAGGATTCATTTGAATTATTTGGTTTATTAGATCTTGAATTTTGATGAACCTCATTTCGTTTTCAGCAATTCATAGAATATCGAATAATGAATCGAGGAAGAAAACATATGACTGTACCGGCTACAAGTACAAGAAAAGACCTCATGATAGTCAATATGGGTCCTCACCACCCATCAATGCATGGTGTTCTTCGACTCATCGTTACTCTAGATGGTGAAGATGTTATTGACTGTGAACCTATATTGGGTTATTTACACAGAGGGATGGAAAAAATTGCAGAAAACCGAACAATTATACAATATCTTCCTTATGTAACACGTTGGGATTATTTAGCGACTATGTTCACAGAGGCAATAACGGTAAATGCACCAGAACAATTGGGAAATATTCAAGTACCTAAAAGAGCCAGCTATATCAGAGTCATTATGCTGGAGCTAAGTCGTATAGCTTCTCATTTGTTATGGCTTGGACCTTTTATGGCGGATATTGGTGCACAGACTCCTTTCTTCTATATTTTCAGAGAGAGGGAATTGCTATATGATCTATTTGAAGCTGCCACAGGTATGCGAATGATGCATAATTATTTCCGTATCGGAGGAGTAGCTGCTGATCTACCTCATGGCTGGGTAGATAAATGTTTAGATTTCTGTGATTATTTTTTAACGGGAGTTGCTGAATATCAAAAGCTTATTACGCGGAATCCCATTTTTTTGGAACGAGTTGAAGGAGTGGGCATTATTGGCGGAGAGGAAGCAATAAATTGGGGTTTATCAGGACCAATGCTACGAGCTTCCGGAATCCGATGGGATCTTCGTAAAGTTGATCATTATGAGTGTTACGATGAATTCGATTGGGAAGTCCAATGGCAAAAAGAAGGGGACTCGTTAGCTCGTTATTTAGTACGAATTAGTGAAATGACAGAATCCATAAAAATTATTCAACAGGCTCTGGAAGGAATTCCGGGGGGGCCCTACGAGAATTTAGAAGTCCGCCGCTTTGATAGAGCAAGGGATTCCGAATGGAATGATTTTGACTATCGATTCATTAGTAAAAAGCCTTCTCCCACTTTTGAATTGTCGAAACAAGAACTTTATGCGCGAGTAGAAGCCCCAAAGGGAGAATTAGGAATTTTTCTGATAGGAGATAATAGTGTTTTTCCATGGAGATGGAAAATACGTCCACCCGGTTTCATCAATTTGCAAATTCTTCCTCAGCTAGTTAAAAGAATGAAATTGGCTGATATCATGACGATACTAGGTAGTATAGATATCATTATGGGAGAAGTTGATCGTTGAAATGATAATTGATACGACAGAAGTAAAAGCTATCAATTCTTTTTTCAGATCGGAATCCTTAAAAGAGGTCTATGGACTCATATGGATGCTTGTCCCTATTTTTACTCCTGTATCGGGGATCACACTAGGGGTACTAGTGATTGTGTGGTTAGAAAGAGAAATATCCGCAGGGATACAACAACGTATTGGGCCTGAATATGCCGGTCCCTTGGGGATTCTTCAAGCTTTAGCAGACGGGACCAAACTACTTTTCAAAGAGGATCTTCTCCCATCTAGAGGAGATATTCGTTTATTCAGCATTGGACCATCTATAGCGGTCATATCCATTCTACTAAGTTATTCAGTAATTCCTTTTTACCATCGCTTTGTTCTAGCGGATCTCAGTATAGGTGTTTCTTTATGGATCGCCATTTCAAGTATTGCTCCTATTGGACTTCTTATGTCAGGGTATGGATCGAATAATAAATATTCCTTTTCAGGTGGTCTACGAGCTGCTGCTCAATCTATTAGTTATGAAATACCGTTAACTCCATGTGTGTTATCAATATCTCTACGTGTGATTCGTTGGAACATGAACTTTTACCTCTTTCCTTTATTTCTCGGAAAGAGGTTGAATGTCTTGAATAAATATAGATATCTTCATTTTTTTCATCATTCGAGTCGATGAACCAAACCAGATAGTTATATGAGTGAAACAAAACCGCTTATGAATTCGCAGTAAGAAGATTGAGTCTCATTCCCTATGTACGAGAGTAAAGTGAAAGTAAACATAAGCAGTGGAAATTATTTACCCCAAGATTGTTTGATTAGTTATCATGGTTTGAAGCGGGTGCAAAAGATCAACTGTATGGGGTTTCTATTCTACTATTGTATGTATTACCATACTAGGGATCAATCAAAAAAAAGGAGTGGACGGTTAGGAACACCAAGGTACATAAAGGATTAGTAATAGAGATAATGTAAGATATCCAAAAAGATATTTCTGCATATGCATAAAAGGAATCATAATGAGGGCTTTAAGTTGGTAGAAATGAGAAAGCAGTACTTCCCCATGATTCCGATCCAGAGTATGCTCCTATCCACTGGTTAAAGAAATGACTATACAGGAACGAAGTAATCCTTTATTTTCTTTTTTTAGAGTCCCTCTTCTGAGAAATAAGAACAAGAACAAAAAAAATAGAATGCAATAAGATAGGAAAAATGACTAATAAAAGATCTTTGCTTATTCTTTCTTTCCTACATCCATATTCATACAGATGGAATTTTTATCATGATTTCACAATTCATGAACTGGTGTAGTGTTTAATTCTTTTTGTGAATCAAATCAAATAGATGGGTCGAAATGTCGATTGATATAACAAGTATTTTATTGAAGGATTAAGTTATTACTGAACAAAGAATCATTTTCATGATAAAGGATGAGATCAATTCGGAAGCGCTTTTTATTTGTTATTATAGCAGACAGAATTCGATTGGCCTAATTTTGGACTCTCCGATGCATCTTGACTCTTACATGCCAAGGTAATACCGAACCCGTCCTTAGATTTATTTCTGGCCGCCGAGGAGCCGTATGAAGCTGAGGTCTCATGTACGGTTCTGGAATAGCGATAATAACAGTAATGTAATCATCGACTATGATTATCTAACAGTTCAAGTACAGTTGATATAGTTGAGGCACAGTCCAAATATGGGTTTTGGGGATGGAATCTGTGGCGTCAACCCATAGGGTTGATGGTTTTTCTAATTTCTTCTCTAGCAGAATGTGAGAGATTACCCTTTGATTTACCAGAAGCGGAAGAAGAATTAGTAGCAGGTTATCAAACCGAATATTCAGGTATCAAATCCGGTTTATTTTACGTTGCTTCTTACCTAAATCTACTAGTTTCTTCATTATTTGTAACAGTTCTTTATTTGGGCGGGTGGAATTTTCCTATTCCGTACATATTCATTCCGGAACTATTCGGAATAAATAAAAGAGGTGGAGTCTTTGGAACGACAATTGGTATCCTTATTACATTAGCTAAAGCTTATTTGTTCCTGTTCATTCCTATCACAACAAGATGGACTTTACCTAGGATGAGAATGGACCAACTATTAAGCCTTGGATGGAAATTTCTTTTACCCATTTCTCTAGGTAATCTATTATTGACAACTTCTTCCCAACTTGTTTCACTGTAACAGGATATGATATCCTAGATTCATAACCTCTATCGAGCAAGAGAAAGAAACATAAAATTATTCATTTCATGGATATCCACGATATGTTCCCTATGGTGACTGGGTTCATGAATTATGGTCAACAAACAGTACGAGCTGCAAGGTATATTGGTCAAAGTTTCATGATTACCTTATCTCACGTGAATCGTTTACCTGTAACTATTCAATATCCTTATGAAAAATCGATCACATCAGAGCGTTTCCGCGGTCGAATCCACTTTGAATTGGATAAATGCATTGCTTGTGAAGTATGCGTTCGTGTATGCCCCATAGATTTACCCGTTGTTGATTGGAGATTGGAAACAGATATTAGAAAGAAACGATTGCTTAATTATAGTATTGATTTCGGAATCTGTATATTTTGTGGTAACTGCGTCGAATATTGTCCAACAAACTGTTTATCAATGACTGAAGAATATGAGCTTTCTACTTATGATCGTCACGAATTGAATTATAAGCAAATTGCTTTGGGTCGGTTACCAATGTCAGTAATTGAAGATTACACAATTCAGACAATTTTGAATTCGACTCAAATACAAATAGCTAGGGATAAACCCCTTAATTCAAGAACGATTACCAATTCCTAAGATTCCGTTTTGATCTAAAGGAGCGAAGCTTCTTTCATTTTGGTTGGTCAGTAACTACAAATCATAACTATTGATTGGTGAGAATCACGGCTTGATTTAGATTCATGGATCCGTGATAATTTCGTAATATACAATTACGAATTACTCTTTCGGATACAGAAGCGGGATTGGTTCAATAACGGTATATACGCCACACCCCATTAGGATTCAATTCAATTAGGAACGTATCATACAAAAAAATATAGGGTAACCTCTTTTTTCCGGGCCCGGTAAGTAAAAGTAAGGTCATGAGATATTTCAACTTATTTATTTCTTATTTTACATATAAATGGATTTACCTGGACCAATACATGATATTCTTTTAGTATTTTTGGGATCAGGTCTTATATTAGGAGGTCTAGGAGTAGTATTACTTACCAATCCAATTTATTCTGCCTTTTCATTGGGATTGGTTCTTGTTTGTATATCCTTATTCTATATTCCATCGAATTCCTATTTTGTAGCTGCTGCACAGCTCCTTATTTACGTGGGAGCAATAAATGTCTTAATCGTGTTTGCTGTAATGTTCATGAATGGTTCAGAATATTACAATGATTTCCATCTTTGGACCGTTGGAGATGGATTCACTTCACTGGTTTGTACAAGTATTCTTTTTTCACTAATTACTACTATCCCAGATACGTCATGGTACGGGATTATTTGGACTACAAGATCAAACCAGATTATAGAGCAGGACCTGACAAGTAATGTTCAACAAATTGGGATTCATTTATCAACAGATTTTTATCTTCCATTTGAACTCATTTCTATAATTCTTTTAGTTGCCCTGATAGGTGCAATTGCTATGGCGCGCCAGTAATAAAAATAAAGACTAAGAATTGGAAATCCAAAATAAAATGAATAAGGTCTTGTTTTGCTCTGTGTTATTGTTATCACATCTATTTTCCTTTCAATTTGATATATGAGCAATATCAAATTGAAA